TTTTCAAATGATTCATATCGTCAAGTGTACCCATTCCAAATTTCATCCCAATCAAATGATCTGCAGCTGCCAATATATCTCGCGGTAACAAAAATCTATTGTTAGGGGGTATATCAAGATTCAGTCTCCGATTCATATTTCGTCGACCAACCCTTCCTAATTCACACCTTTGTTGAAAGAATTTCTTTTGTAATTCCTTACATATGGATTCAGAAAATACAGGATCCCCACCTACACAAGCAAATTGTTGATAAAATTCCAAAATGGCATTTTCTTTTGACCCAATTTTTTTTTTCTCCTTATCAGTCAGGAAAGACAAAAAAATTTCTGGGTAGCAAACATTCTCTAGAATTTCGCTTAGATTCGACCCCATAGCTGATGATAGAACTAGAATAGATATTTTCTGTTTCCTACTTACACGAGCCCATATCCGTGCTTTTCTATCAATCTCTAATTCTAATCTGCCTCCCCAATCTGATATTATGGTGCCCGTATAGACCGACATTCCGTTATGGTCCAATTCTGACCGGTAATAAATTCCAGGGCTTTGCAATATTTGATTGATCACAATTCGGTATATTCCATTTACTAGAGAAGTTCCCAGGGAATTCATTAGAGGAATGTTGCCAATAAAAATTGTTTGCTCTAGCATATCCCTACTGGTTTTCAAAATTAATCCCGCGGATACATATAATTCCGAAGAATATGTGAGTGAGTCATACACAGCATCTCTTTCTTTTATCAACGGTTCTACCAATTGGTATGTTTCCACAAATAATTGAAATTCCATTTCTTGATCTGTATCTTCAATTTTTGGAAACTTATAAAGTTCTTCCGTCAAGCCCTGATCAATAAACCTACAAAATCCTTCAAATTGTATATGATTAAATCCAGGTATTGTAGACATTTCCTCATTTCCATCCCGGAGCATTTTTTATTTTATTTCCCATTTAGCGAAAAACCCCACTATTGTATTGGATCATTCTTTATCGAATCATATGAATCGATCTAGCAATGATGGGATTTATATTCTGTTTACTGAATCACATGAAATTTGACCCAACTAATACATATATGTAATGTATTAAATACGTATGAACGGAAGAATAAATATCATTTTCTACTCAAATTCGAATGGAATTTGCAACAGATACAAACGAATAAAGAATTGATAAATGCCACTTATAATTATGACGTTTTCTGATCGATTTTTTCTTAGAGATTATAGTCGATTATGAAAAAAAAAGTGATAAAATTTCTACCATTATTATGATATTACATATTCCAATCTCTCACTGGATATCAGAAAAAGATAATGTCTTCAGAATTTTATCTATTCGCTAAGATTAAGACAGAATAAAATAGAGAGCTCATTTTTTTAGCACTTAACCAATCAATGGGTTCGGTTGTTCAAAAAAAGATTTGCAGAGAAGGAAGATATTTTTACCTAGTTTTAGTATTGAGTCGAAGTCATAGATCATAGCGATCATAGAATAGAATCGAAGTGCGTAAGAAAAGTCTATGTATTAAACACGTGCACTATATATCTTATCTGTCACCTCCTTTATTTTATAGAAGTTCTATTGGAGCAACGTAGGCCGTGCTGTATCCAAATTTCGATTTTATATTCCATCTATTTAATGAAAAATTGACACCCAAGAAATTCCTCCTTATGCCCTATAGGCATCATATGGATAAGATATACCCAGATATATCTTATGTAACAATCTATCTTATAGGGTTTACATATACTCATAATTGCTATTATAATGGAAATCGAGAAGTCTCAAAAAAAAAACGGATTAGTTATGTATATATATCAATTGTTATTTTCTTATGTCATTAAGGAAACACTATTTTAGATACAAATCCAATAATATTTAGTGAATTCACAGCCGATAGTTAATGGTTCTATTTTTTTTCGGGAAGATATTAAGGGGGGATATTTTCATCTATTTTGTATCAGTTTGGCGGCATGGCCGAGTGGTAAGGCGGGGGACTGCAAATCCTTTTTCCCCAGTTCAAATCCGGGTGTCGCCTGCTCAACACAAGACTAAAAAATCCTTAGTCTCTTCTACTGATATAACTCAACGAATTATTCTCCAGGGGAGGGCGGCTTTTGATACTTCTTTGATTCTAAACATCTGTAGAGGGCTGTAAATACTTGCGCCAAGGATTCACCAAAAGAAAAGATTAGAGTGATCGGTAAGTCTTGATAGCCCTTCCACTGGAGTGTCTACTAACTAGGCCTTGAATTCGATTGGCACTTTTTTTCTTTTCTATTCAGTAACCTTAGTCCTAGTCAAGACTAGACTAGTTTACGATTGTTTAAAAGACAGAATCGGGAGAGGGTAAGGATTAGATCAAATGGGGAATGGAGGTCTGTGATTGTGATGGATAGCGATCCGTCTTGATTCCCTATTTTTATGCCTTTTATTTAGTAAGGTCGAAAAAAGAAACACCGGATATTTTATTATCTTACATGTTCTATTAGTAACATCCCCTCGATACTTGGAAGGACGTCACTACCTGTTGTTATTTTGCTTGGGCTTAATGTTTCCCGATTCTACTAGAAATCATATTAAGAATAAATGGGTTTAGGGAATTAGTTCATCAACAGTGTTGGTGCAGAACACCCCCCCTTTTTTTTGACTCTGCACCATTGATTCCACTATTATTAGTGAGCAATAATGGAATAATTCCTGCATATTCATAGATATTCATAGAGATAGGGGACACAAGTCACATGGATATAGTAAGTCTAGCTTGGGCTGCTTTAATGGTAGTCTTTACATTTTCCCTTTCACTCGTAGTATGGGGAAGAAGTGGACTCTAAGGGTACTACGAAATTGAGTTCGCTTTTTTAACTGTCTAATACTCAAAAAAAATAGTATGGTAGAAAGAAATATATGACTCTTTTCTTTCTACCATACTATCCGATCTCATAGAATACTGCGGATTCTAGTCCGCTCATTTCATTTAAGACGAAAAAGAAAAAAGGGAATCCTTGCTAAGAACTCCGAAGTCAAGTTTCATTCAACTTAATTATTTTGACTGACTGTTTTTACATATATGATAAGTAAAAAAGCAGTAGGGACTAGAATGAACAGTGCAGTAGCAATAAATGCAAGAATATTTACTTCCATAATCTCATCTTTCGTTTTTTTTTACTTCACAATAACTCGGGATTTAATCCCATAGAGATGATAAACCTTTCGCCTGTAAATTCAATGGGATGAATTACATCTCGATGATAATGATATGGGATGAATTACATCTCGATGATAATGATATTGACTCGGCCCAATATCGTGACTAACAATATCTGAGCTAGCAAATCGATTCACCGTCCAGAATTGTATAACATAAGAAGATCTTTTATCCATACCGAATCTTTTTAATCAAATAAAAAATGCCCTTTTTTTTCATTCTTTTTCGAAAAAAACTCTAGCCTTCCGGGTACAAGCATCTAATGAAATATCATCTAACTGCGTTTCCGCTTTCATTGGTTACAAATACAAACAAAGAATCGAGGGGAAATGGAAAGAAGGACAGGGTTAAGTTCTAAATTATGCTCCGTTTTTTTAATGATCTAAAAATTATGCTCCTTATCCCTCTTTCATCGCCCCTTTCATAGAAAAGGGTATGTCGGGACTGACGGGGTTCGAACCCGCAGCTTCCGCCTTGACAGGGCGGTGCTCTGACCAGTTGAACTACAATCCCCCAAAAATAAAAATAAGGTGTTAGGGATTAATTGAATCCTTTTGTTATTGCCAAAACGATTGAGAATCCATCGTTCAATGAACAAAAAGAGTCTTTTAGGTTCTTTGCTCTTTTCTTTAGACTTACAGATCGTGATATGAATCTAGATTATTAAAAAGATCAGAATTTATGAGAACAAAAAAGAGGAGTATATCTGAAAGTTTTTTCTTATTCTTTCTATAGCTAGCTATAGGATTATATAATGTGATCTTGGCTCAGCGAATCCTTGGGCCGAGCTGGATTTGAACCAGCGTAGGCATATTGCCAACGAATTTACAGTCCGTCCCCATTAACCGCTCGGGCATCGACCCCGGACAAATCAATTCTCAATCTATTGATAATCCATGATCAACTTCCTTTCGTAGTACCCTACCCCCAGGGGAAGTCGAATCCCCGCTGCCTCCTTGAAAGAGAGATGTCCTGAACCACTAGACGATGGGGGCATGCTTGCCCGAACGCCATCATACTATGCTCATAGTATGAACAGTTTGTTGAAATTGTCAATATAAGGATAATATGAAATATATAATATATTTAATAGAAAAAATATGAAGGTATATATTTCTAGGAGTGAGTTGTCTGCCAGAAAAAGGATTGAACTTCATTAAATTTCTCCCACTTTCATTCATTGTTAAGATAAGATGTGATATGCCTATCATACTAAACCAGGAAATTAACAAACACAAACGATAAATAAAATATGGAAAGAGGGGATCAAGAAGTTCTCGAAAAGGGTAATTAGGCCCGGCCTTGAAACAATTCATTGCATTGGTTGATATTTATGCAATATAAATAAACCCATTTATTTTGAGCCTATATTCATTCACTAGTGAAATGAAAATTCTCAGTCCACTAGCAACCACTATGAGTATGAGTCTATTGCATGTACTTATATATAATATATATGTATCAGAGTTATGTATCAGAGTATAGATATATCTTATCTGCATAGTAATTAATTCAGGAATTGAATCAAAGAGGCCCGTTTAACTCAGCGGTAGAGTAACGCCATGGTAAGGCGTAAGTCATCGGTTCAAATCCGATAAGGGGCTTTAGGTTTTTTCATAAAATTCCAGTCTTTGGATTCAGATTTGAGCGGAGAAGAATAGAGATATGATCTCGCTTTATAATAAAAAAGTAAGCTACTGTATAATTTCATTGTAATAAGTTATCATTCTAATGAATTATGTTATAGAATAGAGTTATGTTATAAAGTTAAAGATTTGTTGATTACAATA